GCAATAAGCCCCTTTGACATCTCTTCATCTGCAAAGAATTCTCGACGTGAAAACACAGAGACAGAGGGCTGATCTTTGAATAGGGAAAAGAATGGATCCGCAGGGTCCCAAATGAATTGGCTTGTTCGAAAAAAGCCTTGTTCTTTGGAAGATCTATCTCGTAGATTGCCACAAGGGCGCCATATTCTAGGAGCCCAAACTATGTGATTGAAGAAATCCTCCTCTATCTGTTGCGGATCGAGGGCCCCTTCCCCTTCTTCAAACTCCGATTCGTATTTTTCATATAGAAATCTCTGATCAACGATAGAACAAGATCCATTTTGCATCATATCTAACTGATTCCTTGGTTCGGACCGAAGAAGTAATGTCACTCGATTATCATCAAACTGACTGCAATATCTTTCTGTCCGTGAGGATCCCGCCAGAGCCAGAGCGCCTTCTACTTCTAATAGTAATAATAGTAATAGGCCATGAACTAGATCAGAATCATTCTCAACGAATCCATAAGAAGTGATCCAATTTTTTTCATCGTGTCTGGATGAAGACCAAAGATCTTGAGCGACCGATCCGGCAGAACAACTCAAAAGATAAAGAAGTATCGTTAATTTCTTCATGCTCGTTCCAAGTTCGAAGTACCATTTGTACAAATAAGAATCCCCTCCCTTACATGATTTCTTCTTCATATAGATAGATATAGGATCTATGGGGCAATTACTTAGAAGTACATTTTGTGTAACAGCCCTTCCTATCTGATAGAAAAGGATCCCATGATCCTGAACCGATCTTATCTGGGATCGAAAATCCCAAGTTTTTCTATGAAGAGCTGATCTAATTGTATTAGTTTCTATAATGGATTTCTTCTGTGTAATACTAATCGATAGGGCCTCATTGATAAGTGCTACAAGATCTCGCGCATTGGAACCCATGGTTATGGACCCGAATCCGTTAGTATGGAACATCTTCTTTTCCAAGTGAAATCCCCTAGTATATGAAAGAATGAAAAAGTGCTTTCGTTGTTGTGGAAGAAGAAGCCTTCGTATCTTAATGCATGTATTTAATTTATTCGGAGCTATTAGAGCGGGATCCACTTTTTGGGGAATATGAGTCGAAGCAATAACAAGAATCTTTCCAGTGGAACATCTTTCACAATCCCTGGAGAGATAGTTCTCTAATAGACCGAGGGATAAGTAATTCGACTCATTCACATGCAGATCATGAATGTTTGGAATCCATATTATGCAAGGAGACATTGCTTTTGCTAATTCGAATTGAAGGGTGATATCAAATCGGTCTATTTTCGGCGTCATATACATAGTTAGCACATTCGTCATAGTTAGCAGCTCCGTATCAATATCAAGGTCATCATCAATATCGATATCGTCACTATCATCAATATCGTCACTATCATCAATAAGATAACCCTTAGGCTTGTCATCCAGGAACTTGTTCGGAAATACCGTAATGAAAGGAACATAGGAGTTTGTCGCTAGGTATTTGACCAAACAGGATCGTCCAGCTCCTATAGAACCTATCACTAAAATACCTCTAGAAGGGGATAGGGCTAAGCGGAGCGAAAAGGGTTTTCCATGAGGAGATGGGGAATGAAAACTATTAGCCCCACACGAGGTTTGTGAATAAGTGATTGTCTGATAATGAGCAAGGAATATCCGTCTTTCTGCTAAACAGGATCTATTGAACTCATAATTCATTAGATCCTTTTGATGAATGTCAACTAAGTATCGTAAGGAAATTGATCCCGGTTGTTCAATCATTTGATAACCAGAGTCATTCTTTGATAAATGATCACTATGAGTCAGACTCAATAGAATTTGATCAATCCTTTTTTCTGTCGTTAAGGTGGAGAACTGAACCAAGAATTCTCTTTCTTCATCATCAATCGAATCACTGTTCGCGACCCAGAATTCTATTTTCTCATCAATCCAATCACCGTTCACGTTTTTTCTTTTTCTTATCAATGAATAGATCTCTTTACTTGTACGACTTAGATGTCTCGTATTTCTCGAAAAAATGATTCGATTGATGGGATTTGGTATGATACTTACAAGATCGATGAGATTGATCTTCCAATATTTATTCTTAGAACGTATTGATTTGACCCCATAAGCGGGACCACCACCCAATAGCATGTTGCCACCAGAAGCAGAACCCCGTATTTCTTCCAGAGAATCTCCTAATTGTTCCAGAACAACTAGAAAGAGATTCTTTAACCAGAAAGAATTCAGTTCAGATGTAGGATACCTATCCAGAAGTTTTCGAAATTCCATCATGTATGATGGAATCATCAAAGATTTGATCTTTTCTAACTCTGTCTGTAACTCACTAGAGGCTCGGGAAACAAAGAGAAGATGTATACGAACGAGATATCCAGCAACAAGAAGAAGGAAAAAGATGGAATAGAGGAACTCCCGAGCATTTGTTGATCTCAGATGTGCCCAAACGGGTGACTCATTATTTCGATGAATCATTTCTTCGGACAGAA